GAGATAAATATATAAAAAGCAACGGAGCCATCATAGTATTTTTTAACTGCTCCGAAAGGAAGGATGGTAATTGGATCATTTGCCGATCTGAATCGGATAAACCCTCTATCTATATTTTTTCTCTTTCTTAGATGGAAATGGAAGATAAAGTGAATTCCATTGTATAGCCGTATGCAATGCGCAAAAGATGCCTGTACGGTTGCTCAATTCTATCTTTCTTTTTTTATTATTCTTTATCTCTTCTCCTCACCTCATCATGCGAGATAGAGGAACCATTTGTTATATTATCAGGGTAATGATACATCAACCTGCGAGTTCTTTTTATGAGGCACAAACGGGAGAATTTATCCTGGAAGCAGAAGAACTGCTGAAACTGCGCGAAACCATCACAAGAGTTTATGTACAAAGAACGGGCAAACCCCTATGGGTTGTATCCGAAGATATGGAAAGGGATGTTTTTATGTCAGCAACAGAAGCCCAAGCTCATGGAATTGTTGATCTTGTAGCGATTGAATAAAAAAAAAATAGCAGTAAGTTTAAGCAAATCGCCACTTTGAGATTTTCTCTTCTTACTTATTACCGGGTTTAATAATATTCTATTCATCTAGTAAATAGAGAAGTAATTCATAATCATCCGGTTAGGATCGATCTAAACCAGCCCATTTATTATGTATACGATTCAACATGCCAACTATTAAACAACTTATTAGAAACACAAGACAGCCAATCAGAAATGTCACGAAATCCCCCGCTCTTGGGGGATGTCCTCAGCGTCGAGGAACATGTACTAGGGTGTATGTGCGACTCGTTCAGATCACCATTGGTAGAAAAAAAAAGGGAAAGAAATCTTCCAGTATCAATGATCAGTACTAGTGAATAGTATAAAATGGAAGGAAGAAGGTCGTTCACTATCTATATATCGAAAACTAAAAAAAAAGATCTATTCAATTCTTCTATTGTATATGAAATTTATGGTTTCCGATGAGAAAAAATTCCTCATTGGTAACAAATAGTTATTCATTAAGCGGGGAAATCCTATTTTCAAAGCCGAAATCTTATGCCTATACTCTTGCAAAAACGGACTAAGAGGGTCAACTACCCCATCCAATTTTCATAATTAAATACCGTTACTGTATAGGTAGATCTCGTTGTGAAAGACCTATTACTAGATAATTCATAGGTAGAGCCGAAGAATGTAAACTGTACAACTTGCTAATAGCATTGATTAAATGAAGTAAGGGACTCCGGTATATATAGAGGACCTCACCGTTTAAGACATAACCATAGAAACGATGGAATCCACTATTTCGTTATTCATTTCTATTTATTACTTTTTTCTGTTTTTTGATACCTAGTATCAATACTCGTTTCGAGGTGAAATGACTATAAAAAAAAAAAAGAAAAGACAAATCGTGGTCGGGAAGGTTATAGTAGCAAAAGCCATTGGAATTTTTATTTTATACATTGGAAGAATCCGTTTTGTTATTAATAAACTAGGAAAAGGGAAAAGAATAACTGAAAGAAAGGAAATCAATTAGTTATTCATGAAAGTTTCATTTATTCAATGACTAGAATTAGACGAGGATATATAGCTCGGAGACGTAGAACAAAAATTCGTTTATTTGCATCAAGCTTTCGGGGGGCTCGTTCAAGACTTACTCGAACAATTATTCAACAGAAAATAAGATCTTTGGTTTCGTCTCATCGAGATAGAGATAGGAAAAAGATAGATTTTCGTCGTTTGTGGATCACTCGGATAAATGCAGTAATTCGTGGGAATAGAGTATCCTATAGTTATAGTAGATTAATACACAATCTGTACAAGAGACAGTTGCTTCTTAATCGTAAAATACTTGCACAAATAGCTATATTAAATAGGAATTGTCTTTATATGATTTCTAATGAGATCAGATCATAAAATAAAAAAGGAAATTGTAAGGAATTTGTCAGAATATTTTAAATGGAGTTCTCTGGAGAATGAACTCCGGGAAGGTAGAGTAGAAATTAGTATGATAAAGAGAATATGATAAAGTCGTTCAAAATTAAATGAGCGAATATGTCCAATATCCAATAAAAAAAGATTTCTTCTTCTTCCCCAATTTTTTTCTTACGATTTTTCGAACAAAATATCAATCTGTGTTTGAGTTCGGATTTTTATTTGGGTTCAATTGAGGAGTAAAGTAAGTCTACTTTTTTTTATTTATTTATGGTTCTAAGACCAGTAGCTCCGGTGGTCGACTCGCTTCTTTCAAATTGTTTCTCATTATTAAGAAAAGGTAACAAAGATAAAATACGAGCTTGTTTTATAGCAATAGTAATTAATCGTTGTTGTTTTAAGGTTAATCTATTTACCCGTCTAGATAATATTTTTCCTTGTTCACTAATAAATCGACTAATTAAACTCATGTTTCTATAATCAATTCGATCCCCCGATTGGATCGGGGGCAAACGCCTACGAAAAGATCGCTTGGATTTAAGAAAGAGTCGCTTGGATTTTTCCATGGTTTGTTTATTCCTTATCCTCAAAATCCTATTTCAATTTGATCCAAAAAGATTTCAAATTCAAAATATAGGATTTGATTTGGCTTTTTTTTTTAGTTACTTATATTATGTTAACTAAAATGAAAATATATAGAATAATATGGTATATATAGAATATGTCCTTTTCGTGTTACTTGTAAGAGTGACACACAGGCACTTGATTCGAGTTATTTCTTTATCTCCCCGTGAATCGTATGTTTGTAACAATAGGGACAGAATTTTCTCAATTCCAATCGACTAGGCGTATTGTGTCGATTCTTTTGAGTAATATATCTGGAAACACCCCTTGATTCCTTATTAAGACCGTTTCTAACTCTAACACAGTTGGTACATTCTAAAATAACCGTTACTCGGACATCTTTACCCTTGGCCATGAACCTCCTTTGCGTTTTTGATTCAACCAATTCTTCTACTTTCTGCGAAAAAAGAAATAAAAAAATAAGAAGTAAAACAACAAACTAATATTTAGGTATATTTTGAATCGAATTTGATTCAATGTACAGTATTTTATTAAAAGATCTTGTATGATCTTCTTGCCCTAGACACATTTCTGTTCTCACAATATTATTTCTAAATGGAATTGGAGAAAACCCGAATTTCGCCGAGGTTTAATCTACTTTTTTATTTCTCTTTCCTCCTTTCTTGATTCTACTTCTACTTAATATATTGTATCCAATTCGATTTTTTCTAAAAAAAAAAGAGGGGGAGGGATTAGTCACAAATCTTTTGATTCTATCTCTAATCTTCTTCACCCCTTCCCATGTCAATAACTAGAATGAAAAAAAAGGGAATGTCAACGCATCCGGAAATAAACGATTGATCTCTATCAAAAGACCTGCTAAAGCCCCAAACCATAGAGTACTTAGTACCGGTGCCACGGAAAGATATGTTTTTAGATCTCGCATTTTAAATCCTCCTTCTTTATTCTTTTTATTTATTGTATTATTTATTGTAATACCTAATGTTAATACATATATGATCCGATATAATATATATGTAAGTAGTTAAGGACCGCTTGTATTTGTACATGGAATTCCTAAAAAGACGTCCCTTCCGACTGAGCATTCCCAAAAAATATTCCCTTTTTTAGTTATTTTTTACGATGGGTTTCATATTCATGTGTATATAAGCCTTCTACTATTATTATATGTTACATGAGAATAAAAAAAAGAAATGGCAAGATAACTTGGCAATGGAGAAAATAAGGATTTTGAAAACAAGACAGGGATTCTATAAAATGACACTGTAGACCAATTGAAAGGGATGTAGCGCAGCTTGGTAGCGCGTTTGTTTTGGGTACAAAATGTCACGGGTTCAAATCCTGTCATCCCTACCTATTACTTCTCGTCTGAGCAGTAACGAGGGATTTATTGAAATCGATTAAAATCAGGCATACATAATCTTTTTTTATTATATCATATTCTATATGATAGTCTTATGCATACAAGATGTATTCGGGTTATAAAAAAAATCCTCTTCTTTTTTTTTAGTTTTAGCTAGTGTGATAATGATAAGAAGATAAGAAAGCGCTCTTAGTTCAGTTCGGTAGAACGTGGGTCTCCAAAACCCGATGTCGTAGGTTCAAATCCTACAGAGCGTGATTCCATTCTTGGTTAGGTTAGTCCCAAAATTACAATTAAATAATTGACCAGTAATCTTAATTTGACCTCCTTTGGATTAAAGAAAAGAGGAGGTCAATTAAAAAAAAAGATGTTAATTAATTTAATCAAAGATCCAACTGATCACCACGTCTGTATTGTAAATATGCAGTTACAAATAATCCAGCTAAAGTAATAGGAATTAGACCTAAGACAATTCCAAATAGAAAAACTTCAATCATTTCAATTTTTTTGAAAGGGAAAAAGGAGAGGTAATATCTATCCCTACATATTAATCCGCATTGCCCATGAATCTCAATGACCACTAATTGGAAATTGACTCTCTAAGGAACTATAGAGTCTATCAATACCACAGAAAGATTTCTTTTTATGCGTTGTGTTCATTCAATTAATTTCAAATAAGTCGTATCTTGGTCAGACCAATAAAGAGAGCTGAGGTTATAGTTAAAGCTGCTAGTAGAAAACCGAAATAACTAGTTATAGTAAGCATGAAGATGAAAGAGCTAAATGAAATGTGTTCTTTTTCTACATATGTTTAGAAAGCACTTCCCTAAGTTTCAATATACGAAGATAAGCAAAAATACCAATTCAAATGAAAGAATAAGTTCAATTGATAGTTGTTAATTCATCAATCATTATAGACGGGATTAACAAAAACATAGAGTAAGGGAGGTAGAAAAAGAGATCAATTAATCATTTGTAATGTCTACCTATCCCTTAATTTCGAATCAAGTGATTCATTAGATAATTCTTGAGTAGACTAATATTAAAATAATAAATATAGTAAGAAATTCGAATCCATATAGAAGCAAATTTGAAAATCATTTCTCTTTTCTTTTG